ACTGGAGCTAATGGATATCTTGATCCGTTAGAAATTGGACAAGTAAAGAAATTTCTCGTTCAGTTACGTACTTACTTAAAAAAGAATAAACCTCAATTCCAAGAAATTATATCTTCTACCAAGATATTCAACGAGCAAGCGCAAGCCCTTTTGAAGGAAGCTATTCAGGAACAGATCGAACTGTTTCTCCTTCAGGAACAAAGATAAATTTCTCACTCTTATTCTTAGTACAAGATAAAGAGTTGAGAAAGAATTCTGATTTGAATCATTCAAAATAGCTTTCTTGTTAAAAAAAAAATTGCGTCCAATAGGATTTGAACCTATACCAAAGGTTTAGAAGACCTCTGTCCTATCCATTAGACAATGGACGCTTTTAATTCCTATTTTCTTCTTTCGCATTCTCTTTTCGTAAAAAGTGGAATTACGATTATACGAAAAAATATTTTAGGGAAAAAAAGAAGGATGCATACAAAAAAGGATGATGTATAATAAGGAATATGGAGCGGGTAGCGGGAATCGAACCCGCATCGTTAGCTTGGAAGGCTAGGGGTTATAGTCGACGTTGGTTGATCATTTTGAACGTCTCTAATTCAAAACCGAACATGAAATTTTGGCTTCATTCGGCTCCTTTATGGAAGATCTATGTATTCCAAGAAAAAATAAGATCCATAACATCTATGTCGGCCTTTTTTTATCTGAATGCATTCAATTCAGATATACTCGCTTTCTAGATGATCCCTCTAGAGGAGTAGGATTATATCAAATCTTTCTAGTCTAGTTTCTTCGTTCCCTATTTCTACTCACAGGATCCTGAGGAAAAGAATTTGGTTTCCACCGAGCTGAAACAATATAATATGCCAATGATTCTAGTAAACCAAAACCATCGTTTTATAGCTAAAGGCCTCAATCTCTCCTTTACAACATAAAAATGGAAGATCTAGTTACGATTGGAAATACGCTTTTGTATCTTTATCCATATATCCTTTACTCATACTTATTCAATTGTTCAATTGGAACAATTGATCCAATGCAAAAAAATTATGCTTCGCGACCCCAGAATCCCCCCTTTTTTTATTCAATTTATAATTTACTTTTGGATACAAATCGCGAGAATGTATATATTTCCTCCAATATGCCCTTGAGAGGTAAAGGATTAAACCAAAAAAAAAAATAAAGTTTTTGTTCGGAATCTAAAAAAATGGAAAGACCCCTTAACTATTTAAGTTAAAAATAGAACGAATCACACTTTTACCACTAAACTATACCCGCTACTCTTTTATATATTGTATATAAATAGAGGACTGTTTGTCGAACAAAGGAGTGAGACACAATCAAGATAGCATGAAAATTATAGCGTTGACGTGTATTGTATTTCGACCCGCCGTTAATTTTAAGAAAAAAATAGGTGAAGAGCAAAAAGCGTATCTTATTTAAAGAACATAATAAAGTTATAATTATACTTTTCATTTGCTGGAAAGTAATTACTGACAGTTCCGTTCCGAAGAAGAAGTAAATGAGCTATTTCTAATGTTATACTGATAATGAATTATTTAGAAGAAATTCTAAATATTAGAAATATGTATGTTTAATAGTTGAGTTTATTGTTTATTTTATATATATATATGCCCATATGTGTTTTTTATTCCACTTTTTAAAGTAATTAAATTTAGATATAAAAAAGTAATAATAAAATAGAAATTCTTAATAATAAGAAATGACAACTCCATCATATCATAGATATGGGGATGTAAATTGACCCTATTACTGCTTTACTAACAAGTATTTACGATTTTATATCAAATCGTGATTCAATTTTTGGATCTATAAATAATTGATTTGTTGAAACAAAAAAATAAGTAATGGCCCGGCCAGTACTCCAGTACTTTAGGGGGCCGGGGGAATAAACCTTTTGTACAAAATCAACGAAGTAAGGTATTCTTTCTATTTATATTAGCGATATCTCTTTCGAATCATTATATAAATTGAATTGCTGATTTTTTTGTTTGATATCTTATCTTTTTTATATATTATCTTTTCATTTTATATATTGGTTTATATATTGTTATTTTGATATATACTTATAATAAGTAAGTAAGGAAGGAAAAACAAGGGTTTTTTTGATCAATCTTTACTAAAAATTCACGTGTCACATCACATAAAAAATCTTACATTTTTTAATTCGGAGAGATGGCTGAGTGGACTAAAGCGGCGGATTGCTAATCCGTTGTACAAGTTATTTGTACCGAGGGTTCGAATCCCTCTCTCCCCGCTCCGTTTGATCACTTGATACTTTCGAATTAAAAAAATCTCAATCACTTTTTTTATTTTATAAAAAAATATATAGAATAAAAAAATAATGAAAAAAACAATAAAAAACGAAAAATCGATTATGTTTATTCTTCACGTCCAGGATTACGTCCTGGATCGTTAGATAAGAATCCAAAGATGAAGAGAGAAACAAAAAATATCACTACTGTATAAACGAATAGTTTGAGAGTAAGCATTACACAATCTCCAAGATAAGATCATTTTTATTTATTTTTATTTGTGAAAGGGGGAATAGATTACCTAATTTTATTTTTTTTTCACCACATACGCTATTTTAAATTTTGACATGACACTTCAAAAAAAAAATTAAAATATATATATATATTTTATATATATATAAGTGTTTTCTTAAAAAAAGTAATTTTCACTAATTTATTTGTAATAAGATTCTGAGTCTTTGTTAGAAAAATTTTATTGTTATATCTACAATTAGGTATTGTGGAGAACCTAATAAAGTCTTTGTTCACTGGAAGGTCAGAACAAGAAAATAAATGGATCAAAATTAATTGCTGCAATTATTTAATAGAAAAAATTTCTATTTTTGAATCAATCAAAGGTTCGTAATATAATATAAGACTTATCCAATCTTATTAATTTCATTTTTCTAATTTTTTTTGATTAAAAATAATTAATTTAGGAAAATCTTAAAGATTTCATCGAAAACTTACAGCAGCTTGCCAAACAAAGGCTAAGAGAAAAAAGAGTAGAGGTATGATAGGCATAACGTCTATGATTGGGTTGAAAAAGGCATAAGCCTCGGGCAATTTTGCGAAGAAAAAACTACTTGAATAAAAGGCAGAATTAATACAGATACCGATTAAACTAAAGATATTAAGCATAAGAAACATTTTGTTCTTGTAGATTAGATAATTTGATTGAATTCTTTTTATAATATAAGGTAAAAATTAAAAAGTAAGTTCCAAAAAATCTCCCTTTTATTTGAACTTTCCAAAACCAAATATCTTATCCCTTTTTCAATTCTCAAACGAGAATACAAGGAATTGTACTTTCATACAATATTTTAATTGAATTCCATGTAATGATCAATTACACCTTTTTGGATTCTATATATACATGTGTTGAATCCTAGCAACAATATATCCTATCCATATGTATTTGGGCTGGAATTGACGAATAAGCAATATTAATAATAGTTTTATTAGTGTGTAATAGAAATCGAAATGGGGCGTGGCCAAGCGGTAAGGCAGCGGGTTTTGATCCCGTTATTCGGAGGTTCGAATCCTTCCGTCCCAGGTTGTGTCTATCAGAAACGACCAATTGGATCATATCATATCATATCATATCCAATATTAAAAAGAAAATAAAAAACATACACACAAAAAAAAAAAAAAATATGTATAAAATGAAGGAGATTCGTTAAGGGAAAAAAGATATATATATATATCTGTGAGTCCTTAAATATACATAATTACTTAGGGTAACAATTGTTCTTTGTATATTGTATATAAATAATATATATACCAATTGTATAGAAAAAAAAATGAGAGGAGTCCTTATTTTCTCTTTCAGATGAAAGAAAGAATAATGACCTTCGTTTTACCTTAGACAATATCTTTTCTATTCCATACACATGAAAACAAATAAACTTTATTCTGAATCTATTTATGTTTTAAATGAAACAATTGAGAATGAAATTGGACATGATGAAAATTTGTATCTCTTTAGTGAATGAGATATCTGCTACAAATTTTTAGCTACTTATTGGGATTGCGTCGACTTGTTGATTGAATTAGGGATCAAATTAAGTAATGAACGAAAATATGTTTTCCAATCATGACCTGAAGTCGGAGATTCTTTAAACTCGTTTTCTTTTTTTTTTTTATGAATCTTTGGTACTCGAGGGAAGTGTGAGAAATCGATATTGTCGAGAAACTTCTGACCTTTCCAGGTCATTGGAATAGCTTATTTGGTTAAAATTCTTTTGTTCGGATATTTGAAATTTATTAAGGTCCTTCTTTTGAGGTTTATAGTTTATTTGTTCAAGAAAAATGGGCTCCTTCATGATTAATCGTCCCGAACAATCTGTTAAAGATGTAAATAAGTCTTAAGTAAACTTTCGTATTCGTATTTTTTTTTAGAAATGTGTTTCACTCATACGGGGTTCAAAAATTTGATCTTTGCCGATCCTTCTCCGAAAAATCCCTATCCATCTATAGATAGTATAGTATAGTCCATACAGATCGGTCCCCTCGAACCAATGACTATTCATGATTCCATATTGAATCAACCCCATATCGGTTAAAAATTTTATTAGAGAAATGTTATTTTTATGTTAAAACATCGTTTCAAACGATGTGGTAGAAAGCAGCGTGCGGCTTGAAGGACATGATCGGCTGTGGATTCTTACATCCACCATTTTTTATTTCTATAAGAATGAAGATGCTCTCAGCTCGACATAGTTTGTTCTATTCCACCAGTAACCTAATTTGTGTTAGGTTCTAATTTCATAAAAATTTAATGAAATGGTACATGATGAAGTTCGAATAGAAAAAAGTATGGATTTAGTTATCAAGGGGAAGAATATAGGGTTAATGACGATCAATAGGTTGGACCCACTTTGTAAGTATATCCTTAATATATAAATCGAAAGGTTCAAATTTTAAATTCAAACAAGTTGGGCATAAAAAAAAGTAAGATTTGTCGGAATTGGTAAAATTTTTTGATAAAAAGTGTATCATGACGGAATCAATTGTTGGTATAAAAAAAGGGCATGTTGCTGCCGTTTTTGAAGGAATAAGGATCACTGAAGTAATGTCTAAACCCAACGATTTCACAAAATAAAGATAAAGGATTCCGGAACAAGGAAACGCTATTTTCAATTGTCTCAACAATTTGATCAGAATGAGTAAAGGAAGAAAAAGATATTCGAGACGAGATAAACAAAAGAATTTATAGACAGCTCAATAAATGTCTAAGGAGTTCCCCTCGAACTCTTTCAGAATTACTCAACTTGAGTTATGAGTACGAATGAGACTTCTTTTTTCCGCAAGGAAGAAGAAAAACTCACTTAAATTAAATCATAGTCTAATTTATGATTTTATAGGTCCAATTGTCGATTATTTGTATACTTAATATACATCTACAGAAATTATAGGCGTTTGATTTTTTTCTTGGGCCGTATTTTTCTGTTAAAATTTCTTATTTATGTTGTGTCAACACGAGGCCTTCCTTTATTTCCTTAATGAATTTTATCAACATTCATATTGACAATGTTGTATCGAACGAATATAATTGGATCGTAGATAAATGGATCTGTTTATCCCTACCTCGGATTTATTTTTTCCTTTACTTAAGTCAAATGACGGGTTTGCCGCATTTACTGTACGTAAAAGACTTTTTTTCTTAACAAAAAATGGACCAAGATAAAAATGGGTGTCAATCTTGAAATCTATATTGTATTTTTAATCCGTTGTTTTTTAATCCAACCTGTTCCTTTTGATATTTTGGTGTTTATAAATTTTAGAAATTATGGATCATAAAATAAAGATTTTATGTTTAGATTTGATTTGTTGCTAGTTCCATTTTTAAGTTTGACGGGGTCCTACGCGGTGCAATCCAATTTATTTCTTTAATTTCGATCGTATCTACACTACATTATTTATCTGGGTTGCTAACTCAATGGTAGAGTACTCGGCTTTTAAGTGCGACTAGGATCTTTTACACATTTGGATGAAGCAACGAATTCGTCCAGACTATTGGTAGAGTCTATAAGACCACGACTGATCCTGAAAGGTAATGAAGGAAAAAACAGCATGTCGTATTAAAATATAAATTGATATAGTTAATCAAATGAATAAATTCATTTGATTAACTATTCAAATAGAACTTTTGGTTGATCCTTACTGGATCATTACAAAATATTGTTTTGGTTTTTGGAAGGGGACAGATTTTTTGTTTGGTCTAGTGAATAAATGGATAGAGTCCTATGGCTCCAATTCTGGTAAAACAAAAAGCAACGAGCTTATGTTCTTAATTTGAATAATTACCCGATCTAATTAGACGTTAAAATTTTATTAGTGCCTGATGCGGGAAAGGGTTCTCCTATGAGTGGACCATTGATTCTTTTTTTTTTTATGAATCCTAACTATTCTCTCTTATGGATTGGAGACGTATGTGTATAAGAAAGAGTATACTGATAAAGAGAATATAATTTTTTCCAAAATCAAAAGAGCAACTGGGTTGCAAAAATAAAGGCTTTTTTTTTACTCTCTTGTAATTAGAATATAACATAAACCAATTGGATAGAAAAAGAGAAGAACGAGATTCATCGATTGGGCTCTCAGTCTCGGGGGTATATCTTTTTTCGTACTATATCGTATTTTTAGTATATACTAGGTATATACTGTATAGTATATATATATACTATAATACCCTGTTCTGACCATATTGCACTATGTATCATTCGACAACCCCAGACATGTACCCTTTCACTCTTTCAAGTGGATAAATGTAAATGCAAGAATTACAAGGATATTTAGAAAAAGATAGATCTCGGCAACAACACTTCCTATATCCGCTTCTATTTCAGGAGTATATTTACACACTTGCTCATGATCATGGTTTAAATGGTTCGATTTTTTATGAACCCATGGAAATTTTTTGTTATGACAATAAATCTAGTTCCGTACTTGTGAAACGTTTAATTATTCGAATCTATCAACAGAATTATTGGATTTCTTCGATGAAAAATTCTAGCCAAAATAGATTTGATGGGCACAACAAAAATTTATATTCTCCTTTTTTTTCTAAAATGGTATCTGAAGGATTTGCAGTTATTTTGGAAATTCCATTACCCTCCCTAGAAGAAAAAGAAATAAAAAAATATCAGAATTTACGATCTATTCATTCAACATTTCCTTTTTTAGAGGACAAATTTTTGCATTTAAATTATGTGTTAGATCTACTAATACCCTATCCTGTCCACCTGGAAGTCTTGGTTCAAATTCTTCAACGGTGGATTCAAGATGTTCCTTCTTTGCATTTATTGCGATTCTTTCTCCATGAATATCATAATGGGAATAGATTTATTCGTAGTAATAAATCTATTTACGTTTTTTCAAAAAAAAATAAACGACTATTTCAGCTCCTGTATAATTCTTATGTATCTGAATATGAATTTGTATTAGTGTTTCTTCGTAAACAATCCTGTCA